TATACATTGTGTTTAGTATACAATGTATATGCACACTTTAGCAGACACCTTGTTTGCTGAGGGCGTCGTTCGAGCCTTTCCTGTTTTAGGGGTTTGGCAGGTAGAATAGGACTCGTTCGGCGTAGGGGGTAGGGGGGTTTGTCGCGCGTATAGCCGAAAATCAAGGAGGGGGAGATCTTATATATATTTGGAGTAAAGGAGTATTCTTTATGCACTTGATAGAGAATAATGTTATTCTTTATAGAATGTTTTATTAACGCTACAGGGATATACTTTAGAACGCGAGAACGAATACAACCTTGTCGGTGATTTCTTGAAAGTGCCCAGTTGCCAAATGAAAGGAAAAAAGAAAAAAAGAACCAAATGCATTTAAAAGAACGCCTTGGCTTGGTGGGTCATGGACAATTTGTACTACACCATTAACCAGATGCCAGTATAGTTATCCGAGTGGGGAGTTTTAGAACATATGGCCCTGAAATAGGAACCAGATGCCAGTAATAGTTCATTCTGTGCGACCCCCACGATATATGCCCCTGACCCATCATTAATCGAGGGCATTAAGGTATGATCCCGTTGGTGGTCTCTTACTACATTAATTATTTGAGGTCCTATTTGTGCTGGTATGGGATATAAGATGTTTCGATGAAGTTATGGGGCGAATTCGAGTTACCAGCTTAAATTAAATATATTGTGAGTTTCGGGTCATGCTTATGTTTGCCTTAGTCGAATGTTGGCGTATTTAAGCTTTACTTAAGTGATGGGGGAATGACCTGGATGTCCCTAGTTTCATGAATGTAAAATTATGCATAATATGTACCCCCTGGCCAAATATATGTACGTGTACATATTGTAGTAACATCCTAGTAATAAGGGTTATTACAGGGATGGGTGTACTACAGATAAGTATTTATTATACATATACTTTTTAGGGCTGGCGGGCCAGAGAGTAGTTTAACTTAGAATCCTAGCTTTGGGGGTTAGGGGTGGGAGTTAAAGTCTCTCCTTTTTGGGTACTAGGGGGGAATTTAACCCCCGACCTCCGGACTACAAGACCGGCGCTCTTAGGCTGAGCTACTAGGACAGGTTTATTGGTGTTGCTTTTGGCTCAGCCTGCAATGGGGCAAAAAATTAGTGGGGAGAAGTAGAGCACGGGTGTAATTTGTCCATCCTGTTGGTGTACCCTCGCCTCAGGCCAATAATCGCATGTTTGCGACTAAAGGCTTGGTGGTGTGGCGGGGAGCTGATTTCCTCCACCCCCCCCCCCCCCCTACTCCCCCACATGACCGGTGTCTAAGGTCGGGGGGTATATAATCAGTTGATTGCCTTGTTTTCGGCTCAGCCTGCAACGGGGGTGAAAATTAAGAATAGGGAGAAGTAGAGCACGGATGCGATTTGTCCGATAAGGATATATGGGTGTTCTACTGGTAAGCCCCCGATTCAAGTTAAAATTAGTATGTCTGCGACCAGGGTTCAGAAGACGAGTTGTGAGATTGGTCGGAAGGTGAGCCCCCGTTGCACGGATATGTGGAGGATGGGAACAACGAAAAGTACTAGGACGGAGGCCAGGAGGGCCAGGACGCCGCCTAGTTTATTGGGGAAGGACCGTAGGATGGCATATGCGAAAAGGAAGTATCATTCTGGTTTGATGTGTAGGGGGGTCATTAAGGGGTTGGCGGGCGTGAAATTGTCTGGGTCACCTAGGAGGTTGGGTCAGAAAAGTGATAGGGCTATGAGGGAGACAAGGAGAATTACGAATCCCAGGAGGTCTTTGTACGTGAAATAGGGGTGGAAGGGGATTTTGTCGGTGTCCGAGCTTAGGCCTGCTGGGTTGGTGGATCCGGTTTCGTGTAGGAAGAGGAGGTGAAGGAGTGTTACTGCTACAATTACAAATGGGAATAGGAAGTGAAAGGCGAAGAAGCGGGTAAGTGTTGCATTATCTACGGCGAAGCCGCCTCAGATTCATTGGACTAGCTCGTTCCCGATGTAGGGCACGGCGGACAGGAGGTTGGTAATGACTGTGGCCCCTCAAAACGATATCTGGCCTCAGGGCAGTACATAACCGACGAAGGCGGTTACTATGGCGAGAAGGAGCAGGATTACTCCGATATTTCATGTTTCTAGGTAGAGGTGGGATCCGTAGTACAGGCCTCGGGCAATATGAATGTAAAGGCAAATAAAGAAGAAGGAAGCTCCGTTGGCGTGTATGCTTCGGATAAGTCAGCCGTAGGTGACGTCTCGGCAGATGTGGGTGACAGAGGAGTATGCTGTAGAGATGTCTGAGGTGTAGTGTATGGCCAAGAATAATCCGGTCAGGATTTGTGCGATTAGACACAGTCCAAGGAGGGACCCAAAGTTTCACCAGGCCGAGATATTGGAGGGGGTGGGGAGGTCAACTACTGCAACACTAGCAGGTTCTAGTAAGGGGTGTGACTTTCGTAGGCTAGCCATTAAGGGTTCCCGTAGTTGAATTACAACGGTGGTTTTTCAAGTCATTGGTTTCGGTTAGAGTCCGGGCGGGAATTATGACTTATCTTGTGTCTTTTTTTCTGTTGGGGTTGGTGTTGGGGTTGGTTGCTGTGGCTTCTAACCCAGCTCCCTACTTTGCTGCTTTGGGGCTGGTTGTGGCGGCGGGGGTGGGGTGCGGGGTTTTGGCGGGGCACGGTGGGGCTTTTTTATCGCTAGTGTTATTTTTAATTTATTTGGGGGGGATGTTGGTGGTGTTTGCTTATTCAGCAGCTTTGGCTGCTGAGCCTTTCCCTGAGAGCTGAGGGGACCGTTTTGTGGCGGGGTGTGCGGTTGTTTATCTTGTGGGGGTTGTGTTAGCTGCCAGCTGATTTTGAGGGGGGTGATATGAGAGTTCGTGGGTGGTGGTGGATGGGTTTAAAGAGTTTTTTGTCTTGCGGGGGGATTCAAGTGGGGCGGCTTTGATATACTCGTTGGGGGGGGGAGTGTTGGTGGTGTGTGCCTGGGTGCTTCTTCTTACTTTGTTTGTGGTATTAGAGTTAACTCGGGGTTTGAGTCGGGGGACGCTTCGAGCGGTTTAGAGGGTTGCCAGTAGGGTGGCCAGGGTAGTGGTGAGTAGGAAGATTGTGAGGTAGGTTTTGATTATTCCTCGCTGGGCATTATTTGTGGGGGTAATTATTTTTAATTGGGCGGAGGCTAGTCCTTTGGGGCCAGCTGCCTCGAACCATGTTTGGCCGACTAGTTGGGTGGCGATGGTTTGCCCCAGGGTGAGGTTTAGTTGGGGGGCTAGTCGGTGGATGGTTGCGGGAAAGTACCCCAACATGTTGGAGAAGTGGAGGGGGATAGTTGGCGTGGCTTTGAGTTGTTTGGTTGTTAGGGCGGTTAGTTGTAGGGCTGCAAGTAGGCCAGTGATTGTTACTAATAGGGCGGCTAGTTTGAGGAGGGGTGGCATGGTTATAACGGAGGGTTTGGATGGGAGGAGGCTTGAGGTGAGGATAAGGCCTGCGATAATGCTTCCTCAGGCGAGACGTTTAATGGGGTTAATGATGGAGGGATTATTTTCGTTGATTGGTGAGAGAGCTAGAAATCGGGGGGTGCCCATGGAGACGAAGAAGACCACTCGTAGGCTATAGACTGCGGTGAAGGAGGTGGCGATTAGGGTGAGGGCTAGGGCTCAGGCGTTTAGGTAAGAAGTGTTAAGGGCCTCAATAATTGCGTCTTTTGAGAAAAAGCCTGCTAGGAAGGGGGTGCCGGTGAGGGCGAGGCTTCCAACAGTGAGGCAGGAGGTGGTGAAGGGCAGCAGGTTGTGGAGTCCTCCTATTTTTCGGATATCTTGTTCGTTGTCGAGGCTGTGAATAATTGATCCTGAGCATAGGAAGAGCATGGCCTTGAAGAAGGCGTGGGTGCAGATATGAAGGAATGCGAGCTGGGGCTGGCCAAGGCCGATGGTAACCATTATTAGGCCTAGTTGGCTGGAGGTGGAGAATGCGACGATTTTTTTGATGTCGTTTTGGGTAAGGGCGCAGGTTGCGGTAAATAGGGTGGTTAGTGCTCCTAAGCATAGGCAGATGGTAAGGGCTACCTGGTTGTTTTGTATTAGTGGGTGGAGGCGGACGAGCAGGAAAATGCCAGCCACCACTATCGTGCTAGAATGTAGGAGGGCAGAGACTGGTGTGGGACCCTCCATGGCGGAGGGCAGCCATGGGTGTAGGCCAAATTGTGCCGATTTACCGGTGGCTGCAAGGATCAGGCCAATTAGTGGGAGTGTGAGGTCAAACTCTTTAGATACGAAGAATATTTGTTGAATTTCTCATGAGTTTAGGTTTATTGCGAACCAGGCTATGGCTATGATTAGGCCAATGTCCCCAACTCGATTATATAAAACGGCTTGAAGGGCTGCTGTATTAGCGTCGGCTCGTCCGTATCATCAGCCGATTAGAAGGAAGGATATGATGCCAACTCCTTCTCAGCCAATGAACAGTTGAAATATGTTGTTGGCTGTTACCAGAATGATTATGGCGACCAGGAAAAGGAGGAGGTATTTAAAGAATCGGTTTATGTTGGGGTCCGCGTGTATGTACCATGAGGCAAACTCTAAGATGGACCAGGTGACGTAAAGGGCAATGGGGGTAAAGACGATTGAGTAGTAGTCAAATTTGAGACTAATGTTGACATCAAAGGTTGCGGTGTTTATTCAGTGTCAGTTGGTAACAATGGTTTCAACTCCTTGGTCTAGGAAAATAAATAGTGGGAGGAGGCTTACCGCAAATGCGGTGCTTACCCCGGTTTTGACATGGGTGAGGGCCCAGCCGTCCCCCTGGGGATTTGGGCTTAGGGCGGTGGCAAGGGGAAATAGGAGGAGCCCAAAAACTAGCATAAGGCTGGTTGAAAGGATGAGGGTGGTTGGTTGCATAGCTGCTACTTGGATTTGCACCAAGAGTTTTTGGTTCCTAAGACCAACGGATGAGCTGTTATCCTTTAGGAGCGAGAGGGCCACGGAGTCAAACCGCGGGTCATGGGGTTAGCAGTCCTCATGCATTCCGTCCGTCTCGGGTAGACAAGGGGATGCTAGCCCCTGTTTCTGGAATCACAATCTAGTGTTTTGGTTAAACTATGTCCACAATGGCATCAGCCTCAGATGAGTTCGGGCTTTGTGATGAGTAGGAGAATGGGAATTAGATGAAGGGCCATTAGTAGGTGTTCTCGTGTGTGGTACGGTGTTAGCCCAATCATGTGAGCGGGGGCTGGTCCTCGCTGAGTTATAAGGAACAGGTAGAGTGAGTAGCCTGCTGTGATTAGTATGCCGATGCCGGTGAGGGCCAGGGTTCAGGGGGATCAGTTAAATATTGTAGAAATAATCATGATTTCCCCTATTAGGTTGGGGAGGGGGGGGAGGGCTAGGTTGGCCAAATTAGCGGTAAATCATCAGACTGTTGTTAAGGGAAAGAGTATTTGGAGGCCTCGTGCTAGCGCTATGGTTCGGGTGTGGGTGCGTTCATAGCTCGTGTTAGCCAGGCAGAATAGGGCTGAGGAGGTTAGGCCATGTGCAATTATAAGGATAATTGCACCGGTGAAGCCTCATGGGGTTTGGATGAGGATGCCTCCGGCTACTAGTCCTATGTGACCAACGGAGGAGTAGGCGATTAGTAATTTGAGGTCGGTCTGCCGTAAGCAGACAGACCCGGTCATAATAATACCCCAAAGGGCTAGTACAATAAAAGGATAGGCTATTTCTTTAGTAAGGGGGTCTAGCATAATTATTATGCGCATCATGCCGTATCCGCCAAGTTTTAGGAGGACGGCGGCTAGGACCATGGAGCCGGCGAGAGGGGCCTCTACGTGGGCTTTGGGTAGTCAAAGGTGTACTCCGTATAGGGGCATTTTTACCAAGAAGGCGAGGAGGCAGCCTGCTCATCAGATTTTGTCCCCTCAGGAGAAAAGGGAGAGGGGCTGGGAGTATTGTAGTGTTAGCATTGATAGCGTCCCTGTGTTGTTCTGTAGAAGTAGGAGGGCAACTAGGAGGGGGAGGGAGCCTGCAAGGGTGTAAAAGAGAAAATATGTTCCTGCGTTAAGGCGTTCTGTTTGGTTCCCTCAGCGGGTGATGATGATAAGGGTTGGGAGGAGGGTGGCCTCGAATATGACGTAAAACATAATGATCTCGGTTGCCCCGAAGGCCATAATAAGGAAGGTTTGGAGGGATGTAAGGAGTGAAATATACATGCGTTGGCGGCTGATGGGTTCAGGGGAAATGTGGTTTTGGCTGGCTAAGATTATGAGCGGGAGGAGCCAGCAGGTGAGCACAAGGAGGGGGGCGGAGAGGGGGTCTGTTGCCAAATAAAGGTTGGATGAGGATCAGCCGATTTCGGCGTTTCATTTAAGTCAGGATAGGCTAGCTAGGGCAATTAAGAGGCTTTGGGCTGTTGTGGCGGTTCAGAGCCATTTTGTGGGAGCCAGTCAGATTGTGGGGAAAAGCAAAAGTGTTGGGATAAGGATTTTTAACATTGTAGGAGGTTTAGGCTCTGGAGACGGTCGGTTCCGTGGGTTCGTGTTGTGGCGACTAGCAGGGCTAGGCCTGCGCTGGCTTCGCAGGCGGAGAATGCTAAGAGGAGCATTGGGGCTGAGGAGTATGCTGTTGCTTCCTGTTGGAGGGCTCATAGGGAGAGCGCAATAAATAGGGATAGTATTATCCCCTCTAGGCAGAGGAGGGCGGACAGGAGGTGGGTGCGGCGGAATGCCAGGCCCATAAGCCCTAGAATAAAGGCTGAGCTAAAGCTGAAGTGTGCGGGTGTCATAAGGGGGCCACGGACTTTAGCCGCAATTTTCTGAGTCGAAATCAGAGGTCTTGTTTGGACTAACCCCCCCCCCTATTCGGCCCATTCTAGTCCCCCTTGGGTTCATTCGTAGATTAGCCCCAGGGTGAGCAAGGCTAGGACCACGGTAGCCCAGAGGAAGGTGTGTACGGGGGTAAGTAGTTGGGTGGCTCAGGGTAGGGGGAGAAGCAGTGCAATTTCTAGGTCAAAGAGGAGGAAGAGGATGGCGATAAGGAAGAAGCGTAGGGAAAAGGGTAGTCGGGCGGAGCCCAGGGGGTCGAAGCCGCACTCGTAGGGTGAGAGCTTTTCTGCATCGGGGTTCATCAGGGGGAGTCAGAAGGCTACAATGGTCAGAATTACAGAGAGGGCGGCGGTAATTAATATAATTGTTGTTAAGTTCACTATCTTTCCTTGGGTTTTGACCAAGACTGGGTGATTGGAAGTCACTCGTACAATTAATACTAGAAAGATTATGAGCCTCATCAGTAGATTGATACGTAGAGGAATAGTCATACGACGTCAACGAAGTGTCAGTATCAGGCAGCGGCTTCAAACCCGAAGTGGTGGTCGGAGGTGAAGTGGTATTGGATTTGTCGGAGTAGGCAGACTGCTAGGAAGGTCGACCCGATAATTACGTGTAGGCCGTGGAACCCTGTGGCCACAAAGAATGTTGATCCGTATACTCCGTCAGCGATGGTGAAAGGGGCTTCATAATATTCTATGGCTTGAAGGAAGGTAAAGTAGAAGCCTAGCAGAATTGTCAGGGTGAGGGAGTGGATAGCCTCTTTTCGGTTACCTTCTATAAGGCTGTGGTGGGCCCAGGTAACTGTGACACCAGAGGCTAGGAGGGCTGCGGTGTTCAACAGGGGTACTTCAAATGGGTCTAGGGGGATGACCCCGGTTGGGGGTCAGCATCCCCCTAGTTCGGGGGTGGGGGCCAGGCTCGAGTGGTAGAAGGCCCAGAAGAAGCCCAAGAAGAAGAAGACTTCTGATGTGATGAATAGAATTATACCGTAACGTAGGCTTTTTTGGACGGGGGGGGTGTGGTGTCCCTGGAAGGTTCCTTCTCGAATGACATCCCGTCATCATTGGCATATCGTGAGAAGGGTGAGTGTCAGTCCGAGGAATAGTAGTGTCATCGAGTGGAAGTGAAATCAGATTGCGAGACCAGATGTTAATAAGAGGGCAGCGACTGCGCCGGTTAAGGGTCAGGGGCTTGGATCGACCATGTGGTATGCGTGTGCTTGGTGGGCCATTAGACGTTCTCTTGTAGGTAGAGGGTTAGGAGTAGTACGAACACGTAGGCTTGGATCATGGCAACGGCCACCTCCAATAGTGTAAGAAGAAATAGTACTGTGGCCGTTAAGAGGGCCACTGTTGGTATTATTGGTAAGAGTACAAATGTGGCGGTGGCAATAAGCTGAATGAGGAGGTGTCCGGCTGTGAGGTTGGCTGTTAGTCGAACTCCTAGTGCTAGGGGTCGAATAAATAGACTAATGGTTTCGATGATGACTAGCATTGGGATAAGGGGGACGGGGGTCCCTTCTGGCAGGAGGTGGCCTAGTGCGGTGGTGGGCTGATTTCGCATTCCGATGATGATGGTGGCTAGTCATAGAGGAACGGCGAGGCCTATGTTTAAGGATAGTTGGGTGGTGGGCGTAAAGGTGTAGGGAAGAAGGCCTAGCATGTTAAGGGTAATAAGGAAAATTATCAGGGAGGTTAGCAGGGCTGCTCATTTGTGGCCCCCTAGGCTCAGAGGGAGAAGCAGCTGTTGGGTGAAGCGGTTGAGGAGCCAGTTTTGTAGTGTTACAAGGCGGTTGTTTAGTCATCGAGCGGAGGGGGTGGGGTAGAGGACTCAGGGTAGGGTGAGGGCCAGGGCTATCAGGGGGATGCCGAGGTATGTGGGGCTCATAAACTGGTCGAATAGGCTTAGTGTCATGGTCAGGTTCAGGGTTCGGCTTTAGTTTTTTCTGTGCTTAGTGCGGTTGGTTCGTTGGTGAAGGTGTGGCCAAGAATTTTGGGGGGGATTACGATTAGGAAGACCAGTCAGGAAAATACTAGGATGGCAAGTCAGGGGGCGGGGTTTAGCTGGGGCATGTCATTAGGGGTGGTTGGGAGTCACCAGTCTTTAGCTTAAAAGGCTAACGCTAGTCCCGGTTTAGCTTCCTAGTGAGGCATCAAGTATTAGGGAGGATCAGTTTTCAAAGTGTTCAAGGGGGACCGCTTCTACTACGATTGGCATGAAGCTGTGGTTGGCCCCGCAAATTTCAGAGCATTGTCCATAGAATACTCCGGGGCGTGAGGCGATAAAGGCTGTTTGGTTTAGGCGGCCTGGCACTGCATCTATTTTTACTCCTAGGGCGGGGACGGCTCACGAGTGTAGGACATCTTGGGCTGAGACCAGAACTCGGATGGGGGACTCCATGGGAATTACTATTCGGTGATCTGCTTCGAGGAGTCGAAACTGGCCGGGGGTTAAATATTGGGTGGGGATCATGTATGAGTCGAAGGCTAGGTCTTCGTAGTCTGTATACTCGTAGCTTCAGTACCACTGGTGACCCATTGCTTTGATGGTGAGGTGTGGGTCATTAATTTCGTCCATTAGGTACAGGATGCGGAGGGAGGGGAGAGCAATCAAGATAAGAATTATTGAGGGGAGAATAGTTCATACGATTTCAATTTCTTGGGAGTCCAGAATGTATTTGTTGGTGAGTTTAGTTGAGACCATTGCCATAATAATGTAAAGGACGAAGGTGCTAATAAGAAGCACGATTATAAGTGCGTGGTCATGGAAGTGGAGAAGCTCTTCTATTACTGGTGAGGCCGCGTCTTGGAATCCTAATTGTGAGGGATGTGCCATTCTAGCTTAAAGCTCAGGACCCGCGGGGTTTTAACCCACAAATCTGTCTCGATAAGGCAGTGTAATGTGATTTTAACTAGGGTTCTGATAGAAGAAAGTGGCAGAGCGGTTATGCGGCTGGCTTGAAACCAGCATATGGGGGCTCAACTCCTCCCTTTCTCGTCAGCTTGATTGAACTTGGACAAAAGCTGGCTCTTCGAGTGTGGTAGAGGGGGAGGGCATCCGTGAGTCATTCTACGTTTGTGGCGGGGGGATCCGCTTCGAGGAGTCGAAACTGGCCGTGGGCATGTATGAGTCTAAGGCTGGGTCTTCGTAGTTTTTACACTCGTAGCTTTGGTACCACTGGTGACCCGTTGCTTTGCTGGTGAGGTGTGGGTCATTAATTTCGTCCAGTATGCGGAGAGTAATCAGATAAGAATTACTGAGGGGAGAATAGTTCATACGATTTCAATTTCTTTGGGGGCCAGAGTGTATTTGTTGGTGGGTTTAGTTGAGACCGTTGCCACAATGTAAAGGACGAAGGTGCTAATAGAAGCACGATTACAAGTTCGTGGTCATGGAAGCGGAGAGGCTCTTCTATTACTGGTGAGGCCGCGTTTTGGGACCCTAATTGTGAGGGATGTGCCATTAGCTTAAAGCTCAGGACCCGCGGGGTTTTAACCCACAAATCTGTCTCGACAAGGCAGTGTAATGTGATTTTTACTAGGGTTCTGATAGAAGAAAGTGGCAGAGCGGCTATGCGGCTGACTTGAAACCAGCATATGGGGGCTCAACTCCTCCCTTTCTCGTCAGTTTGATTGAACTTGGACAAAAGCTGGCTCCTCGAATGTGTGGTAGGGGGGAGGGCATCCGTGAAGTCACTCTACGTTTGTGGCGGTTAGTTCAACTGATAGGACTTCTCGTTTGGCGGCAAATGCTTCTCAAAGAATGAATAGGAATATGATGACGGCTACCATAGAGATTATAGAGCCGATGGAAGAGATGGTATTTCAGAGGGCGTAGGCGTCTGGGTAGTCTGAGTACCGTCGTGGCATTCCTGCCAGGCCTAGGAAGTGTTGGGGGAAGAATGTGAGATTTACTCCCAGGAATATAACCCCAAAGTGGATTTTAGACCAGGTGCTGTGGAGGGTGTACCCTGAAAATAGGGGAAATCAGTGAACAAAGCCGGCCATGATTGCAAATACGGCCCCCATGGATAGGACGTAGTGGAAGTGGGCGACTACGTAGTAGGTGTCATGAAGTACAATATCCAGGGACGAGTTGGATAGGACAATTCCTGTTAGTCCTCCGACTGTGAAAAGGAAGATGAAGCCTAGGGCTCAGAGAAGGGGGGTTTCTCATTTAATTGAGCCGCCGTGCAGGGTGGCCAGCCAGCTAAATACTTTTACGCCTGTTGGGATGGCGATAATTATTGTTGCGGAGGTAAAATAGGCACGGGTGTCTACGTCCATTCCGACAGTAAACATGTGGTGGGCCCAGACAATAAAGCCCAGGAGCCCAATGGCTATCATGGCTCAGACCATGCCTATGTATCCAAATGGTTCTTTTTTGCCGGAGTAGTAGGCAACAACGTGTGAGATGATGCCAAACCCGGGCAAGATTAAAATGTAGACTTCTGGGTGGCCAAAAAATCAGAATAGGTGCTGGTAAAGGATGGGATCTCCTCCTCCGGCCGGGTCAAAGAATGTTGTGTTAAGATTTCGGTCTGTGAGGAGCATGGTAATACCTGCGGCCAGGACCGGTAGTGATAGGAGGAGGAGGACCGTTGTAACGAGGACCGATCAGATAAATAAAGGTGTTTGGTATTGGGAGATAGCGGGGGGCTTCATGTTAATAATTGTGGTAATAAAATTAATTGATCCCAGGATGGAGGAAACACCTGCCAGGTGAAGGGAGAAAATAGCGAGGTCTACAGAGGCACCTACGTGGGCCAGGTTGCCGGCTAGCGGGGGATAAACGGTCCACCCTGTTCCGGCCCCGGCTTCAACCCCGGAAGACGACAAAAGGAGGAGTAGGGAGGGAGGTAGGAGCCAGAAGCTTATGTTATTTATTCGGGGGAATGCTATATCGGGGGCGCCCAATATTAAGGGGAGCAGCCAGTTTCCAAAGCCACCAATCATGATTGGTATTACCATAAAGAAAATCATTACGAAGGCGTGTGCAGTGACGATAACATTATAAATTTGGTCGTCGCCCAGAAGAGCCCCGGGTTGGCTTAGTTCAGCTCGAATTAGGAGGCTAAGGGCTGTGCCGACTATTCCGGCCCAGGCACCGAATACTAGATAAAGGGTACCAATGTCTTTGTGGTTAGTGGAGAAGAATCAGCGCGTGATTGCCACAGGTAGGGTAGCCGAGAGTAGGCGGCGGGTTGTAGCCCCGAAGACGGAGGTTAGAGCCCTCTCCCTATCAAGCCCCGTGGTGGAGACCACATCGGATTGCAAATCCAGAAGACGCAGGCCTGCTACCTGCCGGGGCTTTCCCCGCCTTGCCGTCCTCGGCGGGGAAAGGTAGATGAATGCTCGCTGATTTGAGCGCTTAGCTGTTAACTAAGAGGTTGTAGGATCGAGGCCTTCTCATCTAGGAAGACTTTAGCTTAATTAAGTGTTTGAGTTGCAATCAAAAGATGTGGGATAGAATCCCGCAGGTCTTATCAGGGGCTAGGAGATTTTCACTCCTGTTTAGGGCTTTGAAGGCCCTTGGTCTTATGTTATCCTAAGCCTCTATGCTACCAATGCTATGGTGGCAGGGGTGAGGGGTAGGAGGGCCAGGGCTGTGGTGGTTATTAGGGATAGGGGGAGGGTGTTTTGCGTGCTTGTAAGACGCCAGGGGGTGCTTGAGTTGTTGGTGTTGGGGGAGAGGGTTAGAGTTATGGCGTAACAGAGGCGGAGGTAGAAGTATAGGCTAAGAAGGGCGGTGAGTGCCATAAGGGTGGCTGTGAGGGGGAGGTCTTGTTTGGTCAGTTCTTGGAGGATCAACCATTTAGGCATGAAGCCGGTTAGGGGTGGGAGCCCGCCGAGTGAGAGTAGTATTAGGGCAGCTAGGGCAGCTAGGCCGGGGGTCTTAGTTCAGGCTATGGCTAGGGTATTAATTTTGGTGGAGGAGGTTGATTTTAGGGTTAGGAATGCCGCAGAGGTTATTGCGATGTATGTTCCTAGAGCTAGCAGGGTCAGGTGGGGTGCAAATTGAAGTACGATGACTATTCATCCTAGGTGGGCGATGGAGGAGTAGGCTAATATTTTACGTAACTGGGTTTGGTTTAGCCCTCCTCATCCGCCTACCAAGGCGGAGCAGATACCCAGGGTTGTTAGCACTGAGGGGTGCATGTTGGGGGCGATTTGGATAACTAGTGCAAAGGGGGCCAGTTTTTGTCAAGTGGACAGGAGTAGTCCTGTTGTGAGGTCTAGGCCTTGCAGGACTTCGGGGAGTCAGAAGTGTACGGGGGCTAGGCCTATTTTAAGGGCTAGGGCAATTATAGCTATTGTGGCAGAAACTGGGTGAGAGAGGTGGGTGATGTCTCACCCACCTAGCATTCAGGCGTTAGTTGTGCTTGCAAATAAAATCATGGCCGCAGCTGCGGCTTGTGTGAGGAAGTACTTGGTTGTAGCCTCTACTGCTCGGGGGTGGTGTTGTTGTGCTATAAGGGGAATAATGGCGAGGGTATTGATTTCGAGCCCCATTCATGCGAGGAGTCAGTGAGAGCTGGCAAAGGTGAGTGTGGTGCCAAGTCCTAGGCTGGATAGCAGCATGGCTAGTACGTAGGGGTTCATTAGTGGGGGAGGGGGTTCAACCCACATGTCTGGGGTATGGGCCCAAGAGCTTGGTTAGCTGACCTCACTAGAGAGTGGTGTAGCGGAAGCACCTGGAGTTTTGATCTCTTGAGCATGGGTTCGAGTCCCTTCTTTCTAAGGAATTGGGGGGATTTTAACCCCCATGTATCATTCTATCAAAATGTTCCCTTTAATCGAGCACAATTCCTTGCTTATAGCTGTGGGGGAAGCCCTGCGAATGCGATGGGGAGGGCGATGTGTCATAGCACGAGGGCTAAAGTCATTGGTAGGAAGTTTTTTCAGACTAGGTGCATGAGTTGGTCATATCGGAATCGGGGATATGAGGCTCGGACTCACAGGAACACAATGGCGAGGAGGGCAGCTTTTGTTATGAGGCTAGCGGTTGTGAGTTCGGGGAGGGATGGGAAGTGGGATGCGCCTAAAAATAGAATGGCTGAGAGTGTGTTTATGAGGAGGATGTTGGCATATTCGGCCAAGAAGAATAGGGCAAAGGGGCCGCCTGCATATTCTACATTGAAGCCTGAAACGAGTTCAGACTCCCCCTCCGTCAGGTCAAATGGGGCTCGGTTTGTTTCTGCGAGTGTAGAGATATACCACATGGCGGCTAGGGGTCAGGCTGGGGCAAGTAGTCAGATGCTTTCTTGGGCAATATTGAATGTTTGAAGGGTAAATCCGCCAGTAAAGATAATGGCGGATAGGAGGATTAGTCCGAGACTCACCTCGTAGGAGATGGTTTGGGCTACGGCTCGTAGGGCCCCGATTAGGGCGTATTTTGAGTTGGATGCTCAGCCTGAGCCTAAAATGGAGTAGACTGCCAGGCTGGAGAGGGCTAGGACAAAGAGGACCCCAAGGTTAAGGTCGGCCACGGGGTAGGGGATGGGCATGGGGGCCCAGAGGGTGAGGGCAAGGGTTAGGGCTAGTACGGGGGCAGCAAGAAATAGGAAGGGGGAAGACGTGGAGGGGCGGACTGGTTCTTTGATGAACAGTTTTACGCCGTCTGCGATGGGTTGAAGAAGTCCGTAGGGGCCCACAATGTTTGGGCCTTTGCGGAGTTGCATATAGCCGAGTACTTTTCGTTCTAGCAGGGTTAGGAAGGCGACTGCCAAGAGCACGGGGACGATGTAGGCGAGGGGGTTGATTAAGTATGAAATCACAGTAACGACCATGGCTGGGGAGAGGATTTGAACCTCTGTAGGAAAGGGCTTAGGCCTTTTGCATTTACCAGGCTCTGCCACACCAGCTTGGTGGGAGGATTCGAACCTCCGTGGGGAGGCCCTAAGCTCCCGCATTTACCAGGCCCTGCCACACCAGCATGCCCTTGTCTAGGGTTGCAGGGCTGCGCTCCTTTGTCTGGTTTAGTTGGTTTCATCAGGTTGGGGTAGGGCGTATCGGGGGTAGGGGCCCTTCCTTTCCGGTCCTTTCGTACTAGGAAAAGTAGCATTACAGATAGAAACCGACCTGGATTGCTCCGGTCTGAACTCAGATCACGTAGGACTTTAATCGTTGAACAAACGAACCCTTAATAGCGGCTGCACCATTAGGATGCCCTGATCCAACATCGAGGTCGTAAACCCCCTCGTCGATATGGACTCTGGGAGAGGATTGCGCTGTTATCCCTGGGGTAACTTGGTTCGTTGATCGGCTAGGCCGGATCGTTCATGGTCAGATGTTCTGAGGCTTGGAGGTGTGCCTCTTGGCTTTAGGGAATTCCCGGTCCACAGGGGGGCTTGTTTTTCCCCCGGGGTCGCCCCAACCGAAGACATGTTGGCCAGGCTCACACTTTGTTTTTACTTTTAAGGCTTGGTTGTTTGACGCGGTTGACCTTGTGTCTTAAGCTCCACAGGGTCTTCTCGTCTTGTGGGGGTATACCCGCTTCTGCACGGGTAGATCAATTTCATTGACTTGGAAAAGGAGACAGCTAAGCCCTCGTGATGCCGTTCATACAGGTCCCCATTTAAAAGACAAGTGATTGCGCTACCTTTGCACGGTTAAAATACCGCGGCCGTTAAACTTAAAGTCACTGGGCAGGCGGGACCTCCTATGTTTGATATTGCAGGAGGCGGTGTTTTTGGTAAACAGGCGAGGCTTGTGTTTGCCGAGTTCCTTCTTTTCCTTAGGGTCTTTCCTCTTGCAAGCACTCCTGTGTGGGAATAACGATGTGTGTGTGCGGGGTTTTCCTGTTCGTAGATTAGCTCCGCAGTGCTCTCTTGGGTTGGGTTCGCTATTTGTTAGTGGCGGGTCCGTACTAACTTACACGTGTGCGGGGAGAAGGGCGTCCTTCTTATTACTCATTTTAGCATTATCTCTCCTATGGCGGGGTGACATAGGGCGGCCTAGTATAATTAGGGGGTGGGGGGGGGGGTTATCAGAATAAGGGGTCTTTGGTCCGTCCGAGCTTTAACGCTTTCTGTGTAGGTGGCTGCTTTTAGGCCCACTGAAACGGTTGGCCTTGTTGAGTTTGATCCTTGACCTCCTGATAAGGTTGTGTCCTGGTTCAGAGGAGCTGTACCTCCTCTGACTAACTCCCTCCTTTTTCTCGTAATCTTGCATTACTGTTGTGATTTGAGGGTTGGGGGGCTGAACTCTTATCCATTTCCTAGGCAACCAGCTATAACCGGGTTCGGTAGGTTTGTCACCTCTACTCGGAGTTCTTCCCACTCTTTTGCCACAGAGACGGGTTGGCCCGTAATAGGCTGACTCGGAGTAGCTCACTCGGTTTCGGGGTCTTGAACTAAAGCTCTCTTTGCTCGGATGTGCTGGCTAAATCATGATGCAAAAGGTACGAGGGTTGATCTCTGCTTTTTTAGGCTTGAATGTGTTGTTTCAGTTCTTTTTCAGCTTTCCCTTGCGGTACTCTTTCTATTGCTTTGTGATTCCTTTTCTGTCTCCCGTACTAGGGCGGAAAAATGATTTGTTTATTATTTTTGGTTTTTGATGGGTTATTTATTTTGTTGGTCTATTTTAGGCGGATAAGCTAGCTGTTGGTCTCAGGGTGACCCAAATTGCATGGATGTCTTTTCGGTGTAAGGGAAATGCTTAACTGTCTTAGCTCCACCCTGATATCCCAAGTGCACCTTCCGGTACACTTACCATGTTACGACTTGCCTCCCCTTGGTTAGTCAATTTTGTTATTTACTTTAGGTCGGGGGTTCGGGGAGAGTGACGGGCGGTGTGTGCGCGCCTCAGAGCCGGGTTCAAAAGAACTCTCTATTTTCTTTTTACTGCTAAATTCACCTTCGGGCACCCGTTTCATGGTGCCGTCCGTAATATTCTGGGTCAGAAAATGTAGCCAATTTCTTCCCACCTCGTACGCTACACCTCGGCCTGACGTTCTGGGTTTTGCCCATTTTGCTCACTATGGGGCCTTCACAGGGTGAGCTGACGACGGCGGTATATAGGCGGGTTTAACAAGGGGTGGTGAGGTTTAACGGGGGTTATCGGTTCTAGAACAGGCTCCTCTAGGGGGGTCTGAGGCACCGCCAAGTCCTTTGGGTTTCAAGCTGTGCTCGTAGTTCCCTGGCGGATGTGACAGGACATCGAAGTTTATGGCTAAGCATAGTGGGGTATCTAATCCCAGTTTGTGTCTCAGCTGTCGTGGGGTCGGGTAGGCTTGAATAAAGCTACTTTCGTGATGGGGCTTAGTACCCCCAGGTGCGTATAACGGCCTAGGGGGCTTTCGACTTTAGTTCGGTATAGTCCCTAACCACTCTTTACGCCGTGTTTATCAACTGGGGCCGCTCGTATAACCGCGGTGGCTGGCACGAGTTTTACCGGCCCTCATAGCCCTCACTAAGTCAAGCTTTCACTTATGGCTTAATGTTTATCACTGCTGGGTTCCCTTGGGGGTGTGGCGTAGCAAGGCGTCTTGGGCCAACAAGTGTGCCTGATGCCGGCTCCTCATCTCCGGGCGGGAGATTAAGGGCATTCTCACAGGGGTGCGGAGACTTGCATGTGTAAATTAGGCTAAAGCTGATACTAAAGTCGGGACCAAGCTTTTGTGCTGGCGGGACATCCCGGGGTCCATCTTAGTATCTTCAGTACCATACTTTAGTTTAAGCTACACCAGC